GTAATTCTTCCGAACTTTGAATAGTACTCAAGATCCTCTGTTTTCGATTATCTAATAAATCATTTAATGAAAGTAGATTATCTTACCATTAATTTTACAACTTCTATGATCTCTTCCCGAACCAAACATGAATCTTTCGATTCATTTGGCTCTCACGCTCAATTATTTAGTTTATGGGCATTCCCATATCTTTTAATGTAATGAACCTACCCTCTCTTTTCTGTTCCTATTCAAAGATATCGAAACTTATATTATAATATTATATATTATATTATATATATTATATAGGTATAAGACCAGAATATTAAGAGGACTCTTCCGACCAGACAAAAAATCTATCCCTAATTGTCAGCAAAGTTGTTTCTTTATTTGTTTTTGATTTCATTTCTATTTCAAATTCTTATATATATATTTTATATTTCTATATATATTTTATATTTCCACTTTTTTTTTTTCAAGTCTAAAAATCCAAAAAATTCCCTTTTTTATACATAGGTCGTCGCTTCGGCATTGGATAAAAAAAAAAGGCAAGGCCCCCATTCTCTAGTAAATAGTTTCAAATCATTTTATTGATATGAGTGTTCTATATCGGATGAATTACCTACTATTATTTTATGTGGTAGAAAGAGTACCATGTTGTGCCTGGACTTCAAACAGTTTAGCTTTAACCATGTTAATGGTCTCACATTATTGGTTGATAGAGAATCAAAGTTGATTTTACCAATGAGTCACGAAATGCTATGGTTCTTACATATGATTTCTGAATTTATTCAGAAGTAATTCGTCGAGATCGTGCACCTTTTTTACTATTATCCTAGCAAGAAATAAAATAACATAAATAAAGTGCGGATGGTTGGATCCAACCTATATTCTTGAAATACACAACTCGTACACACTCCCTTTCCAAAAAAAATCAATACACCAAGCACTACAGTTAGATTTATTGGATTTGTTGCTAAAATATCAGTATTAAACCCGAAACTCCCGGCGGATGGCCAATAGCCCAAGGAAACACAAAAATCGGTTACATTTTTCATACGCTCTCCTCTTTCTTATAGATAAGACTAACAAAAACAGAGTTCTTTTTGTATCACCTCGCTCGCCCTTTTTTGATCAATTTCTTTTTATTCATTTTTATCATTTTAATTTCATTTGAAAAATTTCTCTATTTCTTTTAGTTTCAAATTAAAATTAAGAAGAGATACTTATTAAGTTAGGTCCGAGGCCTCGCGTCAATTGTGAAATATCTCGTTTGTTGAAATGAAACGCCGCCTCAAAGTTCAAAAGGTTTCCATTGTACTAACTCGGGGTGGTAATGGTAAGGAAGAAAGCGAGCAAATCTGCTAATTCCTCATCCTAAAATCAGTGCTTCCCGGGGCATTGTCCCAACAAATAAGTAACTGTAGGAGTACAATTTCGATCTAATTCAAAGAAGCAAACGGCAAGTCCGAGTTAATAAAATAAGAAAAAGAGTACGTTTCGTACTTTTTCACATTTCTAGGATTAAATTAAACAAAAGGATTCGCAAATAAAAGCGCTAATGCTACGACCAGTCCGTAAATTGTTAAAGCTTCCATAAAAGCTAGACTAAGCAATAAAGTACCTCGTATTTTACCCTCTGCTTCTGGTTGTCTCGCAATACCTTCTACAGCTTGGCCTGCAGCAGTACCTTGACCAACCCCAGGTCCAATAGAAGCAAGCCCTACGGCCAATCCAGCAGCAATAACGGAAGCGGCAGAAATCAGTGGATTCATAGTAAGTTCCTCGTAAAAAAAAAAATGGTTAATGATATAATCAACCAATGAATTATTACTTATTTTTTTCATTCAATCCACAATCACAGACGAAACAGAAGGACTTATATTGGAATCCATCTAATGCTGTGGGCTGGAAAAAAAAAACAATATACTGGAAAAAATATAGAAAAGATAAATAGAAAAATGGATATAATTTATATAATATTCATATTATATATTAATTATATGTATATTAATAGGGATAGCCAGCCCCTATACTATATAGCATAGCTAGCGAATAGCTAATATCACATATACATTTGTTTCTTCCATAACGGAAACAGCCCACATTTTATATTGAATCAGACTCTAAAATCATTTCATTCTGCGAAACATACGCGGGGGCTGGACTTATAGACATTACATATATCTAGTTTGACCCCTTACCCCTAACCCATTTTTTTTATTCTGTATTCCGTAATAGGGTCCGCCCTTCCTCCCGAGGCACTAGGTTATATATACCTATGTATTTGTATCTATTATGGATTATATTCCCAACCCAGTGATTGATTATTTTGAATCAACCATGCATGAATTAGGATAAGCTAAAAAAAAAAAAAGACTATTTCGAAAGCTAGTTAATGATGACCCTCCATGGCTTCGCCTATATAAGCCGCGGCTAAAGTTGCAAAAATAAGAGCTTGAATACCACTTGTAAATAATCCAAGAAACATAACAGGTATAGGAACTACTGAAGGTACTAAAGAAACAAGAACAACAACTACTAATTCATCAGCCAATATATTTCCGAAAAGTCGAAAACTAAGAGATAAAGGTTTTGTGAAATCTTCCAGGATGTTAATTGGTAAGAGTATTGGAGTTGGTTGAATGTATTTCCCGAAATAACCCAATCCTTTTTTGGTAAGACCTGCATAAAAATATGCCACCGACGTGAGTAAAGCTAAAGCAACAGTAGTATTTATATCATTTGTGGGCGCAGCTAACTCCCCATGAGGTAACTGTATTATTTTCCACGGTAAAAGAGCACCTGACCAGTTAGAAACAAAAATAAATAGGAACATAGTTCCAATAAAAGGAACCCAAGGACCATATTCTTCTCCAATCTGAGTTTTGCTCAAGTCTCGAATAAATTCAAGGAGATATTCGAAGAAATTCTGACCGTCGGTCGGAATGGTTTGTGGATTCCGAACAGCTATGATGACTGAACCTAATAAGATAGCAATTACGACCCAAGAAGTGATAAGTACTTGGGCATGGATTTGTAAACCTCCTATTTGCCAATATAAATGTTGGCCTACTTCTACACCCGATATATCGTATAACCCCTTGAGTGTTTTAACGGAACATGGTATAACATTCATATTGTCCTCTGACAGAAATCGAACTTCAAAAATAAATTATTTTGATTCAACCATCTCTTTATCAACTCAACTACTTTCATTATTAATGCTATATTTAGGATACCGAGAAATCACATGACATAACCTCCCCAGTATTTTTTTTATATTTCTCTCTTTTCAAAATTCAAGAATAGTAACCGATCCAATAAATCTATCGAGTTCAAAAATAATTAATGAATCTTATTATTAATCATAATCAACGATTTCTTATATAGCTAGAACGACCCTCGCAAATTGCGAATACTAATTTGTTAAGAATAAATCGGATTGAAGCTATAGAGTCATCGTTGGCTGGAATCGAAATATCTGCGATATCCGGGTCACAATTTGTATCGATTAAACAAATCGTCGGAATCCCCAAAATGACACATTCTTGAAGAGCCGTGTATTCTTCTTGCTGATCAAGGATGATTACAATATCAGGTAACCCTGTCATATATTTGATCCCACCCAGATATGTTTGCAAAGTAGATAATTTTCTCTTTAACATTGCTGCATCTCTTTTGGGGAGACGGTTGAATTGCCCCATCTTTTGTTCTGCTATTAAGTCCCTGAACTTATGAAGTCTCGTTTCCGTAGTGTACCAATTCGTTAACATACCACCGAGCCATTTTTTATTAACATAATGACACCGAGCCCCTATTGCAGCTGATGCTACTGAATCCGCTGCTTTATTTTTGGTACCGACGATTAAAAAGTTTTTTCCCTGGCTTGCTGCATCAAAAAATAAATCGCAGGCTTCGGATAAAAAACGCGCAGTTATCGTAAGATTTGTAATATGAATACCTTTACGCTTAGCAGAAATGTAAGGGGCCATTCTAGGATTCCATTTCCTAGTACCATGACCAAAATGAACTCCTGCTTCCATCATCTCTTCCAAATTGATGTTCCAATATCTTCTTGTCATTTTTCCCCACACTTCCTCTTTTTTTTTAGGAAAAAAGGTACCTTGAAATATAAAATTGTTCCGACGGAACCTTCTACCGCGGATTTACCGTTGATACACGGTCCAAACCATTAATTTCTTTTCATTTCTTTTCTTTTAATTACTTATTTATTTATTATAAAATCAATAATTGGAAAGACAGTTCCGGATAGTTAAAGTAAAAAGAATGAATCTCTTCTTAGTCTTAGGAATCATTAAATCGTGTAAATGATTGTTCTTATGTCTCATGGAAATTGTTTGGGGCGCAAGAACAAAATAATTCTCTATGGTGTAATAAAAGATCTCTCATTTCCGACTCAAATAGATTCTTCCTTTTGATTTCCAAATAAATGTTTTTGTCTTGCCTTGAATGGTGCAGTAATTTTTTGAATCCGGTACCGACAGGAATAATTCCCCCTAGAACAACGTTTTCTTTCAGGCCTTTCAACCAATCAATACGACCTCGTAAAGCAGCTTTTGCTAAAACTCGAGCGGTTTCTTGAAAACTTGCTTCGGATATGAAACTTTTAGTATTCAGAGATGTTCTCGTTATTCCCAATAAGATTGCCCGATAACCGATCGCTTCGTCCAAAGCACGCCCTGCTCGCTCCGCTCGCAAGAATCCTATTAATTCTCCAGGTGAAAAAACATTAGACATTCCATCTTCTGAAACCAACACTTTTGATGTTATTTGACGTACAATAATTTCTATATGTCTATTATGGATCTGTACCCCCTGAGATCGATAAACCTTTTGAATCTTATTAACCAAAGAGATATGACTTTGGGCTATGGTTAGCTCAGCTCCAATCAAGAACCCCCAGGGAATTCCAAGAATTATCGGTATACGTTCGTTCCAGCTTTCAACTCTATTTTCGAGGTTTATCGATATTGAATCAATCGAACGCACTTCTAATACTTGTTCTACTTTTGGAAGACCTTGCGTTATGTCACCAGATCTCGATTTTTCATATATAAATGTAACTAATGTCTCTCCTTCATAAAGGATTTTTCCATAATGGCCATGAACAGTTGCTTCCGGAATAGCCAAATAGGGCTTAGCAGATCTTATAACTAAGGAGTCAACATTAACAATTAAAATTTGCCCGGATTTTTTTATGTGTGGTCCGTATTTGAATAGACATACATTTTCACAAATAAATTGTCCAAGACTAATTATTGTGGATGTCTCCTCACAAGAATTGTGATGGAGAAAACACCAATTCAAATGAAATGGATTCAAAATGATGTTACTGCATGGATCGGGATTATAAATCCTCCTACTTTCATCCATTAAAGAGTATTTAAATATTTGAAGTACTTGGAAAGTCTGTTTAAAACTGTCGAGTAGAAAATATTTCTTTAACAAGATCTGATTATGGGTTAATAAATGATAAGATGAATAAAAATTTGCTATTTTAGGTACAATAGTACCTAAGGGACCCAAGAAATGTCTAATTGGAATTATGGGATCCAATTCTTTTGTCACATTGTTATATTTCGAACCATTGAATGGACCAATTCGAAAACAATTGGATGATGACAAAATTATCAAAGATCGGGATTCCTTATTTCGACTCAACAATGTACCAATACCAATAGTTCCTTGATATTTGGAAATTGGTTGAATCTTCGACTTGGAATGGAAGGGGTTGAGATTGGTGCGATCTAATCCCTTATCGGAAATCAATCCCGAACCCACCGTATCATACCTTTTTCCACTATACGAAATAGTGGACTTGACTAACTCTATTCTTATGAAATCGCGAATTAGATCAGTCGCCCTTACCTCAACAAGGGAAGCATGAACCTCTTTTATGGAACCGTTTTGTTTTTGGTTCCAATTCAATACTAAGCAAGTCCGAACTAATTGAATACTTGTGCGATAAATTCCTCGAATTGACTTGCCATATCCATAAAGGATATAATTGACAACTCTAAGTTGGACATTATCCTTTTCCTGCAAGAGATCCTGAGGGAAAAGTGTTGCTAAATTTATCCCATCAGCTATTTCATATGTGACTACGGGCCGAACCAAAACAAAATACTTTTTTTTTTTAGGTGTGATCCGTTGGACATAGATCCAATTTTTCAATTTTTTTGATTCCTTAGAATTTTTTTTTCCCGTTCCTGGTGGTATCAAAATACCACTGTGCCTGGATATCTTATCCGTCTCTCCAGGAAAATGAATATCTCCAGAAAAGATTTTTAGTTCAATACTTTTTTTTTTTCTCTCCACTCGGACTAATCCACCTATTCGGCTTCTTGTATTTAAAGCAAGTCGTGTATCTATTCTAATGATACTACTGTTCCGGACCATTATGGACGAGGATCCGGGTAAAATATGTACTTCTTCGGGAATTAAAAAAACCCGATCTACTTTCATTTGGTATTTCGGACTAAATTCTTTTGCTCCTTGATACTCAATCAAATCCTCTTTTTTTATGATTGAATCTACCTCTGCGGTACCATATTTAGTAATTCCGGAACTGCTTCTTATGTATCGTGGATCATCAAAAAAAGCAAAAATACTATTTTTACATAAAACACCATTTATGGGTATTTCAATCGAAATACCAAAACAGGGTATTAGTTCTTTTTCTCGTTCTTGATCATATTGTAATGGGATGATGAATCTATTTCTTCGCCTTTTCGCCAAGAAATAAGAATTCTCTTGGAGAATAGAAGGATATATGAAATTCCAATGACCATTGGATCTAATTTGATCATATATTGAATAGTCAAGAATTTCCCCATCTTTTTTACTAGAAGTATCCAACAATTTATGTCTTACTCGATCATTAGTCATTGGAAATTCAGAGGTATATCTGTCTTCGACAGAAAAAGAATGAACATTTATTTGATCTTGATCCTTGTGGAGCGAAAAAGAAACTATACTAGATCTGCGCGGACCTCCTGCTAATATCCATAAATGACTTGTTTTTGGTAATAGATGAACGTTACCATATGTATATTCGGGTGCATGGTAGACATCGGTACTCCAGTGCATTTCTCCCTCTGATTCAGAATAAATATGTTTTTGTACCCTCTCTGTAAAATGAAAAGTGGATGTTTCGGCACGAATCTCAGCAATCACTTGTTCTGATTCTACATATTGATCATTTTGGACTAAAATAAAACTCTTTGGTGGAATATTCACATTATGCATAATATCCCGACTCTCAACAATTACATACAAATCCATGGAACATAAAAAAGCAGGATGCCCATGAAGAGTACGTGTGGGATGAACCAAATCCTCATTGAATTTTATTTTTCCATTAGAAGGAGCTCGTACATGTTTGGCAGTACCGCCCGTGAATACTCCGCCGGTATGAAAAGTTCTTAATGTTAGTTGAGTCCCGGGTTCTCCAATTGATTGTCCCGCAATAATACCTACAGCTTCTCCCAATTCGGC